TGAGCTATAGCCCTTGTATTTGTGATACATATTTTATCATATTATGTAGATAATTTCTTGTCAAGATGAATATTCGATGATTCAGCATTCTATCTCATCTCTTTGGTCTGTTTGCTTAGTATTGCTTCGAAGTATTATTGGATTTATAATCCATTGATGTGATAGGTTCCTTTGCTTTTTTTTATGATGATAAATGACCTACTTAACTCAGTGGTTAGAGTATTGCTTTCATACGGCGGGAGTCATTGGTTCAAATCCAATAGTAGGTAGAACTTATTAGACACCGGAATCCCTGGTATCTAATAAGTTTTTTTACCCACCTTCTTTTAGTGATTTTAGATCGTTTTCATCCTATTCTACATTCAGTTATTCAGTTTTCATTTTGAAATATTTTGAGATAAAAATTTCATTTGATTCGATTTAATCGGAAGAAGAAAAAAAAAAAAAAGAAGTGTATACAGAGATTCTTTCCAGTGTTTGGGTGCACCGACTAGTTACGAAATCACATTGATAGCCTCTACTCGTGTCGTAGCGCGTTTGAGAGCTAGATTTGCCTCAATTGCTTGCATCGTGCCTTCCGCTTTCCGCAAGTTAGCTTCTGCTATTTCAAGAGTTTGCTGAGCTTCTTGTGGATCAATGTCACTACCTTTTTCCGCATCCTTTACTAAAATAGTGATCTCATTATTGACTATTCTAGCAAAACCATCCATTAGAGCCATTGTTAACCATTGGTCGTTAAGGCGTATTTTCAAAACACCTATATCTACACCTGTGGCAATAGGCGCGTGATCTGGTAATATGCCAATTTGTCCACTATTAGTTGATAAAATGATTTCTTTCACTTCTGAATCCCAAACAATTCGATTCGGGGTGAGTACACAAAGATTTAAGGTCATTTCTTCAATTTGCTCTCCTTTTCTAAGTTAATTTCGTAGCCTTCTCAGTAGCTTCATCTATGTTACCTACCAAATAAAAGGCCTGCTCCGGAAGACCATCTAATTCTCCAGAAAGAATCAATTTAAACCCTCTAATTGTTTCTGCTAGACCAACATATTTCCCCGGGGAACCGGTAAAAACTTCCGCTACGAAAAAGGGTTGTGATAAGAACCGCTCAATTTTTCGTGCTCTTGCTACGGTTAAGCGATCCTCGTCGGACAATTCGTCCAACCCAAGGATAGCTATAATGTCCTGAAGTTCTTTGTAACGTTGTAAGGTTTGCTTAACTCTTTGTGCGGTTTCATAATGTTCCTCACCGACGATCCGCGGTTGGAGCATAGTTGACGTTGAGTCTAAAGGGTCTACCGCTGGATAGATACCTTTTGCTGCTAATCCTCTTGATAGTACGGTAGTAGCATCTAAATGTGCAAATGTTGTGGCAGGGGCAGGGTCGGTCAAATCATCCGCGGGTACATAAACCGCTTGAATAGAGGTTATGGATCCCGCTTTGGTAGAAGTTATTCTTTCTTGTAAAGAACCCATTTCGGTACTAAGGGTGGGTTGATAACCCACAGCGGAAGGCATTCTACCCAATAAGGCGGATACCTCGGATCCTGCTTGGACAAAACGAAAGATATTGTCGATAAATAGAAGTACGTCTTGTTTATTAACATCTCGGAAATATTCCGCCATAGTTAGGGCAGTCAACCCAACTCGCATACGAGCTCCCGGCGGTTCATTCATTTGACCGTAGACTAGAGCCACTTTTGATTCCGCAATATTTTGTTCATTAATTACTCCAGATTCTTTCATTTCCATGTAAAGATCATTTCCTTCACGAGTGCGTTCCCCGACTCCGCCAAATACGGATACACCCCCATGAGCTTTGGCAATGTTGTTGATCAATTCCATAATAAGTACTGTTTTACCTACACCAGCTCCCCCGAAGAGTCCGATTTTTCCTCCACGACGATAAGGAGCTAAAAGATCTACTACTTTAATTCCTGTTTCAAAAATAGCTAATTTTGTCTCTAATTGTATGAAAGCGGGTGCAGGTTTATGAATAGGAGATGTTGTGTCAGTATCTACAGGGCCTAAATTATCAATCGGCTCTCCAAGCACGTTGAAAATTCTTCCTAGGGTCAGTCCACCGACTGGAACACTTAGAGGGGCTCCTGTGTTAATTACTTCCATTCCTCTCATTAGACCCTCTGTAGCGCTCATAGCTACAGCTCTAACTCGATTATTTCCTAATAATTGCTGTACTTCACAAGTCACATTAATTTGTTGACCGAGGGTATCTTGACACTTAACTACCAAAGCGTTGTAAATATTAGGCATCTTGCCCGGAGGAAAGGCTACATCCAGTACCGGACCAATGATTTGAGAAATACGTCCCAGATTTTCTTTTTCAAGCGTAGAAACCCCAGGACCAGAAGTAGTAGGATTTAGTCTCATAATATAAAAAAGTGAAATATGTCAATTTGATTTTTCGAAAATTATCTAATACAAAAAAATCTTCGATAGCAAGTAAATCGGTTAATTCAATACGAAATAGTGGTTA